ATACCTTCATACAATATCTTAATTGAATTCTATATAATGATCAATGAATTCATTTTGATTCTACATCTACATATGCGGAATCCCAGCAACAGCCAATTCTATAGATATTGGGGCTGGAATTGACGAACAACCAATAACAATACTAATGTTTAGTAGTATCGAATAGCAATCGAAATGGGGCGTGGCCAAGCGGTAAGGCAACGGGTTTTGGTCCCGTTACTCGGAGGTTCGAATCCTTCCGTCCCAGACCGATTCGATCAGAACAAGGGTTGTTCTCTTTAACAATCTTCTGTTTAAAATTGTAATGTTGGATACAATGTGACCCAACCTTTCTATTTCTAATGATTCTTCTCTGAATCATATCTTCCCTTTCGATTTTGTTTCCCACAAATGGATTGAGTGTCAATGACACGCGGATGGAAATATCTTTTTTGATATAGGTAGAACGAGAACAAAGATCAAAGTGAAATTCAAAAAAAAAATTGGGTAGGGCGTTTGGTGTATGCCCCTCGTTCATATTGAAGTTAGTTAGGCATTTAGAGAAAATGCCCCATATCTATGATATTTTGATTCTCACAAGATGCACTCTAAGTCGAAATGTGGAAGAAAGTCCTATATCTTCCCGAAAGTCAATAAAATTGAACAGGCAAACTAATTCTATGTAGATCCTGAATTCGAAACAGGAGGAGGTTCTTGGTACTAATTCCATCACTGGGATTAAAGCTCCTGAGATTGGGGTGGGGCAAAATAAAAATAGGAACAACAAATTGATATGGACTGATTTAGCTTTGTACCTATACAAGATAGTATAGCATCCCATAATAAGATCCTTTGAAATTGGATGATGAATCATCCCCATAGAATTCGTGTAGATATGAGTTAATTGACAAAGGTATCAATTTAATGATATCGAAGTAGGAAATTATTGAAACTTCAGTCATTCTTTAGAAATCTTTGATACTCGAAGAAGTAGGAGATTGGTGAATCTATCCTACTTTCGATTTTTCTGGATCATTGGAATAGCTTGTTTAGTTAATGACTCAGTCTGCTCCGGTATTGCTAATCGAATTAAATACCTTTCTTTAGTTTATTTGTTCGATAAGGAATTGGATCCTTCATGATTGATCGTGCCTAACAATCTGTTGAAGATGTAAAGAAGTGTTAAGCAACTCATTTCTTCGTTTTTTTATAAATGTGTTTCATTATAAAATATGGGGTTAAGTTAGATTCTTGTTGAGACTTCTCCAAATAACTATCCATCCATATATGAAAATAAAGTAAAATGGAAAATAAAGTATGGATTTTTTAATATACTGATTCAGCCAATGACTATTCATGATTCCATATTGAATCAATTCCATACCGGTTCAAAATTAGAGGAATGTTATGGTAAAACTTCGTTTGAAACGATGTGGTAGAAAGCAACGTGCGACTTGAAGGACATTATCGGTTGTGGATTCTTGCACCCACCATTTTATATATCAACGAAGATGCTCTTGGCTCGGCATAGTTTGTTCTATTCCACTAAGACCCCGATTTTGGGGGTTGTAATAAAAAAGAAATAGTACACTATGGAGCTCGAGCATAAAGGATTAAGTCTTTTAACAGAGGGAAGGATCTAGGGTTAGTGCCAATCAATAAGTTGGAACAACTTCGTAAGTATATCTTCGGTATAGAAATCGAAAGAATCAAATCCGAACAAGTAAAGTAAAATTTGTCGGAATTGATAAAAAAAACTATTTTGATCAAAAGTGTATCACAAGGGAATCAATTGTTTCTAGGATTCTTCAATAGAACAAAATAACAATGCAATAAGGTATGTTGCTGCCATTTTGAAAGAATTAAGGATCACCGAAGTAATGTCTAAACCCAATGATTCAAAGCAAAGAGAAAATAAAGGATACCAGAACAAGGAAACACCATTTTCAATTGTCTCAACAACTAAAACATAATGAGGAAGAAAAAGAAAAATAGATTCTAGACGAGACAAAAAAAAGAGGTTAGAGACGGCTCAATAAGTGTCTAAGGATTTCTCTTCGAGCTCTTTGAGAATTACCCAACTTGAGTTATGAGTACGAATGATATTTCTTTTTTTTTTTTTACGATGGAAGAACAAAAAAACGACTCAAATTATAGTCTAATTGATGATTTTATGGATCCGTTTGCCACTATATACATAAATTCGAATCATTCTTTCTCGAGCCGTATGAGGAGAAAACCTCATATACGTTTCTAAGGGGGGGTTATGCCTATCCCAATGAGCCATCTATCGAATCGTTGCAATTGATGTTCGATCCCGAAGAGAAGGAAGAGATCTTCGTAAAGTGGGTTTTTATGATCCGATAAATAACCAAACTTATTTAAATGTTCCTCTTATTCTATATTTCCTTGAAAAGGGCGCTCAACCTACAGGAACTGTTTATGATATTTTAAAGAAGGCAGAGGTATTTAAAGAACTTCAAATTAATCAAAAGAAATCAAATTAATATTAATGAAAAAGGGGGCCCAGTATCTAGCTTTGGGTAATTCTTTACTCCGCCATTCCTTTTTTTGTTCTATTCACTGTTGCTCCCCTCTGACTCCATATCATATAATGATAAAAATATCTTCTATTGATATGAGACGGATAGAAAAAGATTGAGTGAATAGATGAAATAACTGGGAAATTGCGGGATTACCATCAATTGGATGGTTTTCGTTGGGACTCCACGAACAAACAGGGGATCAATCTTGCTTATTGTACCCCTATTGAAATAAACCCAAGATTTTTTCCTACTTTTTTTTATTTTATTGATTCCCCCAGCCACACTTCATTTCTTATCTATGTAGTGCCAATCCAACACAAGTCCTTATTTTCTTTATTGAATTTGGTTTCTCAATATTGACAATGGTGTTTCGAACAAATATAATTGATCGTGGATAAATAGAAAAATTTATCCATGTCCCATAAGTTTGTTTCTTTATTTTATTCAAATGCTGGTGCTGGGTTCACCAGATTCGCTGTGACAAAAGAAATACCTTACTTAATATAATGAAAAAAAAAAAAAAAATAGGGTATAGGTGGCCCATAAATTTGGATATCTATTTCGATTTTTCTCTATTTATCCCGGAATCTGTTGTATTTGAATCTGATCTCTGCTCGTTTTTGTGTTCATAATTGATCATCAAATCTTTCTTTTCGATTTGTTGCTAGTTTCAAGTTTTGATGGGGTCGGGCAATCCAATTTCTTTATTTGACTTTTTTTGATTCCGATCGTATCTACACACTCTACTATTTCGTTTATATTCTACGGGTTGCTAACTCAACGGTAGAGTACTCGGCTTTTAAGTGCGGCTACAATCTTTTACACATTTGATGAAGCAACGGATTCGTCCATACCATTGGTAGAGTTTGTAAGACCACGACTGATCCTGAAAGGGAATGAATGGAAAAAACAGCATGTCGTATGAATGGAGAACTCTGAGAATACTTCATCCCGATCGATACAAAATCTTGTTTTGATTCTTGGGACGGGGTCAAATCAATTCACAGTCGGGTCGAGTGAATAAATGGATAGAGCCCTATGGCTCCAATTATAGGGAAACCAAAAGTAACGAACTTCTGTTCTTAATTCGAATGATTACCCGATCTAATTAGACGTTAAAAATATATTAGTGCCTGACGCGGGAAAGGGTTCTCCTGTGAGTGGATCATCGATTCCTTTTTTTTTATGAATCCTAACTATTCTCCATTATGGAGTGGAGATAAATGTGTAGAAGAAGGGGTATACTGATAAATAAAATGAATTATTCCAGAGTCAAAAGAGTGATCGGGTTGCAAAAATAAAGGATTTCTAACCATCTCTTGTAACTATAACGAACACAAACAAATTGGATGGAAAAAGAGAGATCCGTTGATTGTCCTCCATGTCCCCGGGGTATCTATTATTTTATATATACCTTGTTCTGACCGTATCGCACTATGTATCATTTGATAACCCAAGAAATCCCCCATGCTTTTGTTTGATTCAAGTATAATTTCAAATGGAGGAATTACAAGGATATTTAGAAATAGATGGATTTCGGCAACACCACTTCCTATATCCGCTTCTACTTCAGGAATATATCTACGCACTTGCTCATGATCATGGTTTAAATGGATCGATTCTTTCCGAACACATGGAGAATTTGAGTCATGACAATAAATCCAGTTCACTAATTGTGAAACGCTTAATTACTCGAATGCATCAACAGAATCATTTTATTATTTCGGTTAATGATTCTAACCAAAAAGGATTCGTTGGGCACAACAAGAATTTTCATTCTCAAAAGATATCGGAAGGTTTTGCCGTCATTGTGGAAATTCCATTTTCACTGCAATTAGTATCTTCTCTAGAAGAAAAAGAAATAGCAAAATTTCATAATTCACGATCTATTCATTCAATATTTCCCTTTTTCGAGGACAAATTATCACATTTAAATCATGTGTCAGATATACTAATACCCTACCCCATCCATCTGGAAATCTTGGTTCAAACCCTTCGCTGCTGGATACAGGATGCCCCCTCTTTGCATTTATTGCGATTCTTTCTCCATGAGTATTGGAATTCAAATAGTCTCATTACTCCAAAGAAATCCATTTCCTTTTTTTCAAAAGAGAATCAAAGATTATTCTTGTTCCTATATAATTCGCATGTATATGAATGCGAATCCGTATTCATTTTTCTCCGTAAACAATCTTCCCATTTACGATCTACATCTTTTGGATCTTTTCTTGAGCGAACACATTTCTATGGAAAAATAGAGCATCTTGTAGTAGTGCTTGGGAATGATTTTCCGAAGACCTTATGGTTGTTCAAAGATCCTTTCGTGCATTATGTCAGATATCAAGGAAAATCCATTCTAGCTTCAAGGGGGACTCAGTTTCTGATAAAGAAATGGAAATATCACCTTGTCAACTTCTGGCAATGTCATTTTTACTTGTGGTCTCAACCAGACAGGATTCATCTAAACCAACTATG